TTTCGAGCTGTTCAATGGCTCCTCTACGTAATTCTTCTGAATTTCGAATAGTACTCAAGATCCTCTGTTTTCGCTTATCTAATAAATCATTTAATGAAAGTAGATTATTTTTCCATTCATTTCACAGCTATAATATCTCTTCCCGAACCAAACATGAATCTTTCGATTCATTTGGCTCTCACGCTCAATTGTTTCTTTTATCTTTTCTTTGATTGATGGGCATTCCCATATCTTTGAATGGAATGAGCCTATCCTCTCTTTTCTGTTCATATTCAAAGATATCGAAACTGATCTCAGAATCTTAGGAGGACTCTTCAGACCAGACAAAAAATAAAAAATTGTCAGCAAAGTTGTTTCTTTATTTGTTCTTTATTTACAACTTCTTTCCAAAAAGAAAAAAAAAAAGATTTTAAAGAAGAAAGAATTCTATTCTTTCTTCTTTATATGCTATGAGAAATTAGATCAAAATTAGAATAGAATAGAAATAGAATTGAATATAATTCTGAACTTCATTCTCATTATTATTAGAATGAGATTTCGATTTTTTTTTCATCCAAAAAATTCTCTTTTTTATACAAAGAAATTTTATACAAATACAATACATAGGTCGTCGATTCGGCAGTGGATAAAAAAGGGGGGGGAAGATACCCATCTTTCCAGTTAATTGTTCAAATAATTTTATCCATATGAGTGTTCTACATCGGATAAATTCCCAATTATTCCTTTTTTCTTTTTATCATTTTTAAACCATTTTGGTACTAACGTAGCGGTAGAAAGAGTACCATGCTATGCTGTGCCTGGACTTCAAACAATTTATCTTTAACCATGTAAAAGACCTCAACATTATTGGTTGATAGAGAATCAAAGTTCATTTACCAATTAGTCACGAAATGCTATGGTTCTTACATATGATTTCTGAATGAAATCCAATTCCGAAGTAATTCGTCGAGATTGTGCACCCTTTGTTCCTATTTCTGTTATAAATAATAATACATAAATATAAAGAAAGTGCAGCCGGTGAAATCCAACCTATTCTTGAAATACACAACTCGCACACACTCCCTTTCCAAAAAAAATCAATACACCCAGCACTACGCTTAGATTTATTGGATTTGTTGCTAAAATATCGGTATTAAACTCGAAACTCCCAGCGGATGGCCAGTGCCCCGCGGAAACAAAAGAATCGGTTATATTTTTCATATGCTTTCCCCTTATAGATAGGACTAACAAAGAACAGAGTTCTTTTTGTATCACTCCGCTTATTATTAATTTGAGAATTCTCAAATTTCTTAGTTATGGTTATGTTTTTATTCTTATTTTCTTTTTTTTTTTTACATTTTTATTCTACGATGAAATGAAACATTAAACAAAAGGATTTGCAAATAAAAGAGCTAATGCCACGACCAGTCCATAAATTGTTAAAGCTTCCATAAAAGCCAGACTAAGCAATAAAGTACCTCGTATTTTACCCTCTGCTTCTGGTTGTCTCGCAATACCTTCTACAGCTTGGCCCGCAGCAGTACCTTGACCAACCCCAGGTCCGATAGAAGCAAGCCCTACAGCCAATCCAGCAGCAATAACGGAAGCGGCAGAAATAAGTGGATTCATGGTAAGTTCCTCGCACCAAAAAGAGAAATGGTTAATGATACAACCAACCAATGAATTAGTACTTAATCTACTTCTTTTTCTACTTCTACTTTTACTATTTACTTTACTACACTTATTTTTCCTTTTTTGATCTTTATCACTAAAATCTATCGGGTCGAAGTAGCTAAAAACTCCAAATGGAATTCAGAATATTACTGAATTTTTAGAACTACTTCGATATGCCGTTTTTCCTTTCTACCTTATGTAAATAGATATGTATACGGTTTTAGTCATTGCGTTTCCTTGTTTATAAGCTATTCTATTCTTTCTCTTTCATTCAATTCACAATCACAGACAAAATAGAAAAAGGACTGATATGGGAATCCATCTAAATGCAGTGGGCTAGAAACAAAGAGATAGGGGTAATTACTATCTAACTAGTAAATAACATATACTTTTATTCTTCCATAACGTAAATCACCTGCACTTTTTCTTCTATGAAATCGTATTCTGTAACCATTCTTCGAAACATACACAAGGATTGATACTCATAGGCATTACATATATGTAGTAGGATCCCCAACCCTTCTTTCTCTTCCAAATCCTGCAATATCATCTATCTTTCTTCATATATACATACATGTAGCTATTTGCATTTTCTTCTCCAACCCAGTGGATTATATTGAACCCCCCGCATTGCTTAAATTGGGATAAGCTTCAAAAAAGACTATTTCGAAAGTTAGTCAATGATGACCCTCCATGGATTCACCTATATAAGCCGCAGCCAGAGTTGCAAAAATAAGAGCTTGAATACCACTTGTAAATAATCCAAGAAACATGACAGGTATAGGAACTACTGAAGGCACTAAAGAAACAAGAACAACAACCACTAATTCATCAGCCAAGATATTCCCGAAAAGTCGAAAACTAAGAGATAAAGGTTTTGTGAAATCTTCTAAAATATTAATTGGTAAAAGTATTGGAGTTGGTTGAATGTATTTCCCGAAATATCCCAATCCTTTTTTGCTAAGACCCGCATAGAAATATGCCACTGACGTGGGTAAAGCTAAAGCAACAGTAGTATTTATATCATTCGTGGGCGCAGCTAACTCCCCATGAGGTAACTTTATGATTTTCCAAGGTAAAAGAGCACCTGACCAGTTAGAAACAAAAATAAATAGGAACATCGTTCCAATAAATGGAACCCAAGGACCATACTCCTCTCCAATCTGAGTTTTGCTCAAGTCTTGAATAAATTCAAGGACATATTCGAAGAAATTCTGACCGTCGGTCGGAATGGTTTGTGGATTCCGAACAGCTATGATGACTGAACCTAATAAGATAGCAATTACAACCCAAGAAGTGATAAGTACTTGGGCATGAATTTGTAAACCTCCTATTTGCCAATATAAATGTTGGCCTACTTCTACACCTGATATATCGTATAACCCTTTAAGTGTTTTAATGGAACATGGTATAACATTCATATTGTCCTCTAACAGAAATCGAACTTCAAAAAAGTAATTATTTTGATTCAACCATCTCTTTCTCAATTAATCTATGTTCATTCATGAATTGAAGTTATGACTCGTATATTTCGGATATAGTTCAAACTCCAAAAGATGCAAACCAAAATAGTAACAATCAAAGAGAGTTCACCAAAAACAAACTAATCTTCTTCTTCTTAATGATAAGATTAATGCTAAGATAATCAACCATTTTTTATATAACTAGAACGGCCCTCACAAATTGCAGATACTAATTTGGTAAGAATCAATCGAATCGAAGCTATAGCATCATCGTTGGCCGGAATAGAAATATCTGCAAGATCTGGGTCACAATTTGTATCGATTAAACAAATCGTCGGAATACCCAAAATGACACATTCTCGAAGAACCGTATATTCTTCTTGCTGATCAACGATAATTACAATATCGGGCAATCCCGTCATATATTTGATCCCACCCAGATATGTTTGCAAGGTAGATAACTTTCTCTTCAACATTGCTGCATCTCCTTTGGGGAGACGATTGAGTTTCCCCATCTTTTGTTCTGCTCTTAAGTCCCGGAACTTCTGAAGTCTTGTTTCTGTAGTAGACCAATTCGTTAACATACCACCAAGCCATTTTTTATTAACATAATGACATCGAGCCCTTATTGCTGCTGATGCTACTAAATCCGCTGCTTTCTTTTTGGTGCCAACGATTAAGAATTTTTTTCCCCTGCTTGCTGCATCAAAAACTAAATCGCAGGCTTCTGATAAAAAACGAGCAGTTATAGTAAGATTTGTAATATGAATACCTTTACGCTTTGCAGAGATGTAAGGAGCCATTCTAGGATTCCATTTATTAGTACCATGACCAAAATGAACTCCTGCTTCCATCATTTCTTCCAAATTGATGTTCCAATATCGTCTTCCCATTTTCCCACACTTTCTCTTTTTATTTTTTCTTTTTCAAAGAGATTCAGTACCTTGTGAAATAAATAATTGTTCCGACGGAACCTTCTACCAGGATTGACCATTGATCTACGACCCAAACCATGAATTTCATTCTTTATTATTTTTTATTTCATTGATTACGAAATCCATAATCGGACCAGAGAGTGAAAGTAAAAAGAATGAACCTCTTGTTAGGAATTAGTAAATTCCATTACGTAAATGATTGGTCTGATGTCTCATGGAAAGTGTTTGGGGCACAAGAACAAAATAATTCTCTATGGTGTAACAAGATATCTCTCATTTCCAACTCGAATAGATTCTTCCTTTTGATTTTAAAATGAATGTTTTTGTCTTGCTTTGAACGATGTACTAATTTTTTGAATCCGGTACCAACCGGTATAATCCCCCCCAGAACAACGTTCTCTTTCAGGCCTTTCAACCAATCAATACGACCTCGTAGAGCAGCTTTTGCTAAAACTCGAGCAGTTTCTTGAAAACTCGCTTCGGATATGAAACTTTGAGTATTCAGAGATGATTTCGTTATTCCCAATAAGATTGCCCGATAACAGATCGCTTCGTCCAAAACGCGCCCTGCTCGCTCTGCTCGCAACAATCCAATAAATTCCCCAGGTAAAAAAACATTAGACATTCCATCTTCTGAAACCAAAACTCTTGATGTTACTTGACGTACAATAATCTCTATATGTCTATTATGGATCTGTACCCCCTGGGATCGATAAACCTTTTGGATCTTATTAACCAAAGAGATACGACTTTGGGCTATGGTTAGTTCAGCTCCAATCAAGAATCCCCAGGGGATCCCAAGAATCCTTCGGATACGTTCGTCCCAACCTTGAACTCTTCTTTCGAGGTTCATCGATATTGAATCAATTGAACGAACTTCTAAGATTTGTTCCACTTTTGGAAGACCTTGCGTTATGTCACCAGATCTCGATTTTTCATATATAAATGTAATTAATGTATCTCCTTCATAAAAGGTTTCCCCATAATGGCCATGAACAGTTGCTCCTGGAGTGACCAAATAGGGCTTAGCTGATCTTATAACTAAAGAGTCAACATGAACAATTAAAATTTGACCAGATTTTTTTATGCGTGATCCGTATTTAAATAGACATACATTTTCACAAAGGAATTGTCCAAGGCTAATTATTGTCCATGCCTCTTCACAAGAATCGTGATGGAGAAAACACCAATTCAAATGGAATGAATTCCAAATGATGTTACCGCATGGATCGGGATTATAAATCCTACTATTTTCATCTAGGAAACAGTATTGAAATGGAAGTACTTGAAGCACTTGGAAAGTCTGTTGAAAATTTTCAAGTAAAACATATTTCTTTAAAAAGACTTGATTATAAGTTCTTAAATAGTAAGATGAACGAAAATCTACTATTTTAGGCACAATAGTACCTAAAGGACCCAACAAATCCCTAATTGGAGTCATGGGATCCGATTCTTTTGTCGCATTATTATATCTCGAAGTATTGAAGGGGCCAATTCGAGAACAATTGGATGATGACAAAATTAGGAAAAATTGGCATTCCTTATTTCGATTCAACAACGTACCAAGAGTTCCCTGATGTTGGGGAAATGATTGAATTTTCACCTTGGAATCAAAAGGATTGATATGGGTACGATCTAATCCATTATTGGAAAGAAATCCCGAACCTGCCATATCATACCTTTTTACGGTATACGAAATAGTGGACTTTACTAACTCAATTCGGATGAAATCACGAAGCAGATCATTTGTCCTTATTTCAACAAAAGAAGCATGAACCTCTTCTTCTATAGAACTCTTTTTTTCTTGGTCCCAAGTCAATACTAAGCAAGCCCGAACTAATTGAATACTTGTGTGAGAAATTCCTCGAATTGACTTGCCATTTCCATAAAGTATATAATTGACAATTCGAAGTTGGACATTATCCTTTTCCTGCAAGAGATCCTGAGAGAAAAGTGTTGCTAAATTTATCCCATCAGCTATTTCATATGTGACTACGGGCCGAACCAAAACAAAATACTTTTTTTTGGTAGGTGTAATCCGTTGGACATAGATCCAATTTTTCAATTTTTTTGATCCTTTAGAATCTTTTTTTTCCATTCCTGGTGGTATCAAAATGCCACTGTGCCTAGATATTTTATCCACCTCTCCAGAAAAATGAATATCTCCAGAAAAGATTTTCAGTTCCATACTCTTTTTTTTTCTCTCCACTCGGACTAATCCACCTACTCGACTTCTTATATTTCTATTTAAAGCAAGTCGTGTATCTACTCCAACGATACTATTGTTCCGGACCATTATGGGCGAAGATCCGGGTAAGATATGCACTTCCTCGGGAATGAAAAAAAATCGATCTACTTTCATTTGCATTTGGTATTTCGGACTAAATTCTTTTGCTCCTCGATACTCAATCAAATCCTCTTTTTTTACGATTGAATCTACTTCGACAATCCCATATTTAGTAATTCCCGAACTGCTTCTTCTGTATCGCGGATCATCAAAAGAAGCAAGAATACTATTTCTACGTAAAATACCATTTATAGGTATTTTCATCGAAATACCAAAACAGGGTATTAGTTTCTTTTCTTGTTCTTTATCATATTGTAAGGGAATCACAAATCTATTTCTTCGCTTTTTTGCCAAGGAATTCTCTTGACGAATAGAAGTAGAAGGCTCTATTATGATTCGATAAGGTTTTGAATAGTCAAGAATTTCCCTATCTTTTTTAACAAGAGTCTCCAACAATTTATGTCTTACTTGATCATTAGTCAGTGAGAGATCAAAGATATATCTTTCTTCGAGAGAAAAAGAATTAGCATTCATTTGATCTTGATCCTTGTGGAGTGAAAAAGACACTATATTGGATCTGCATAGACCTCCTGCTAATATCCATAAATGACTTGTTTTTGGTAATAGATGAACATTACTATATGGATATTCGGGCGCATGATAGCCATCAGTACTCCAGTGCATTTCTCCTTCTGACTCAGAATAAATATGTTTTCGAACCCTCTCTTTAAAATGAAAAGTGGACGTTCCGGCACGAATCTCGGCAATCACTTGTTCTGATTCTACATATTGATCATTTTGAACTAAAATCAAGCTTTTTGTTGGAATTTTCACATTATGTAGAATATCTCGACTCTCAATAGTTACATACAAGTCTATAAAACATAGAAAAGCAGGATGCCCATGACGGGTACGTGTGGGATGAACCAAATCCTCATCAAATTTTATTTTTCCATTAGAGGGAGCTCGTACATGTTCGGCAGTACCACCTGTGAATACTCCGCCGGTATGAAAAGTTCTTAATGTTAGTTGAGTCCCCGGTTCCCCAATTGATTGACCCGCAATAATACCTACGGCTTCTCCCAACTCGACCAGGTCACCATGAGTAGGACTCCGGCCATAACATAATTGACAGATCCAAGATGTACTCCTGCAAGTAAAA